CTTTCGAATAAGCATGAGTAATCAAATGAAATAAAGAACTTCGAGAAGACCCCATACCTAGAGCTAACATCATATAACCCAATTGAGATATTGTGGAATAAGCTAAACCCCTCTTAATGTCTTTTTGAGGAAGAGCTAAAGTAGCTCCAAAAAAGATTGTTATTATCCCTATTAAAGATATTAAATTCATTATGTGGGGTATGATTTTGAAAAGAGGTAAAAGTCGAACGACAAGAAAAATTCCCGCGGCTACCATAGTAGCGGCATGTATAAGAGCCGAAATAGGAGTCGGCCCTTCCATCGCATCCGGTAACCATACATGAAGAGGGAATTGTGCGGATTTAGAAACTGCGCCAGAAAATAAAAAAACAGCGCACAACATAACAAAGAACAAATTTATTTGATTATTATAAATCAAGTGATTGAATATTTGGAATAAATCCCGAAAATCAAAACTCCCCGTTATCCAATAAAAACCCAGAATTCCCAATAATAAACCAAAATCTCCAACACGATTAGTTACAAACGCTTTTTGACAAGCAGTTGCTGCAAGAGGGCGTGTGAACCAAAATCCTATTAAAAGATACGAACACATTCCTACTAATTCCCAAAAAATATAAATTTGAATCAAATTCGAACTAGTAACTAATCCCAACATGGAAGTACTAAAAAAACTCATAGAAGCAAAAAATCTCAAATATCCGCGATCATGAACCATATAATTATCACTATAAATAAGAACCAAAATTCCAACGGTAGTGATTAATATTGACATAATAGAAGTAAGCGGATCAATTAAGTAGCCGAATTCTAAAGAAAAATCATTATTAATAATCCAAGACCAGACATATTGATAGATAGCACTGCTATTTATTTGCTGAATAGATATATTTATCGAAAAAATCATGACTATACTTAATACTAAAATACTTTGAAAAGACCACATACGACGAAGACTCTTTGTTGCTGACGGAAAAAGAAGAAGTCCCAACCCGATTAGTATAGGAACGGAAAGTGGAAGTAAAGGTATTATCCATGCATATTGATGTGTCTGTTGCATAAAAAAAATAGTTTTTTAGTTAGTCTTAATTGCTTACGAGTAACAGGACCCCACCCCTTGTTGAAAGGGGTCAATAAAAAAAATAAAAGTATCTACTAACTTAAAGAAAAATTTAGTATTTGATACTCTTCCTTATTATGAGTTTTTCGAAAAAGGGCAAATAGTCAACTCAAGAAATTTGAATTGTTCTAAAGAATATGACTAAGTTCCGCAAAAAGAGAATACTTATTTCTTAAAAATATATTCGTGTTTTTGAAAAGGATTTTTCTATAGCACATAGCAAGCATCAGGAATTATTTTAAAAAGTGTTTGATTCTGATATGAATCGCAGGATTAATTAATGTCATCGGCTTAATAAAGCGTCATTTTCATTTGAGTTAGTTTAGTTAAACTTTTTAACTAATTCCTTAGGAGATTTATTATTATTTTTTAAATAAAAAATATTTTCTTTATTAGCAACCATTAGACTATTTGAGTCTATCTATAAAATAAACTTGCTTTTTTTAAGTGATTGTTAATTTATTGAGAAAAGATAAAAAGATATATCCTTTAACAGAACACGAATCTCATTCAAATTTCAAAATGTTTAGGCGTATAATTAGTTATTCGAAGAAAGATTCAACTTGTTATTAGACAAAAGTTGTCTTTTTAACTACTTCATGAGATTTTATTACATGTAAATGAAGTGTCAAATGACAAAAAGCGCCTAAGATAGGTGTTTTAGATTATTTTTTTTAGTTCCACGAATTCTATTTCTATATCATAGCTGATTATTTCAATATATGAAAAAAAATGATAAATAAAAGAACTACTAAGCCATACAAATTTTGTGTTCTTAGAAATATTCTATGAAATAAAAAAGCTTTTTGTGTTCAAAAAGTTTTAGTAATTTTTTTATCGAATTAATATATTATTTAATATATAGTTTGATATATAGTTTCTAGTCATTTTCGATAAAAGGACTACTAGAATAGCTAGATATTGTTTAAAATATAATTTGATGTTTAATATATTATTTGATATATAGTTTGTAGTCATTTTCGATAAAAGGACTACTAGAATAACTAGATATCAATAATAACTTAAGGGGTCGATTTGAACACTAGATGTCTTTCACATCCAACTATAACAATAAGTAATTTCTAAATTTTGCAATGACAGTTCCAAAAAAGCGCACTTATAGATCAAAAAAGCAGAAAAGATTTATGAAAAGAAACAGTTACAGAAACAGAAACAGTTTTAGTAATTTTTTTATCGAATTTATATATTTCTTAATATATTTTTTATCAAGTTTCTAGTCATTTTCGATAAAAGGACTACTAGAATAGCTAGATATCAATAATAACTTAAGGAGTCGATTTGAACAATAGATGTCTTTCACATCCAACTATAACAATAAGTAATTTCTAAATTTTGCAATGGCAGTTCCAAAAAAACGCACTTCTAGATCAAAAAAACATATTCGTAAAAATATTTGGAAAAGGAAGGGATATTCATCGGCATTAAAAGCTTTGTCATTAGTAAAATCGTTTGTGACCGGCAAATCAAATTCTTTTCGTTTGTATTAGTTTGAACTAATCAATATTAAATAGACTACGTTTTGTGATTATGATCTGTAAAAATTGGACATTAAGTAATAAATTCTAAGAAAAAATGCATTAAGAAAAACAAGGTATTACCTTTCTTTAGTATCATATTTTATTCATTTTGTTGGTGGGGGAGTCTTATCTTCCCCATCGACCTCTTTTTCATAATTAAAATGCCAATAAGAAGAGTTTTTCTTTATTTATATATCTCGTATCTCGAGAATATATCGTGAGAATATCGATAGAAGGTCAGAGAAAAGATTTTTAGTTCAAATTAACGAGAGAAACTCAGAGTGGAACTCTCGAGTTACAAATGTTCGATTCTCAAAGAGCATAAACAAGACGAAACTCCTAAGATAAAAAATAAGAACTAAAGTAAAATATGAACCTTCAAATCTATCTTTTAACTAATTTTTTTATAAATTTGAATTGTTATTCAATTCAGTGAATTGACTCTTTCAATCTAGACGATTTAATATGAATAGGCTATTATGGGTTCGAAAAGCCGCTATGGTGAAATTGGTAGACACGCTGCTCTTAGGAAGCAGTGCTAGAGCATCTCGGTTCGAGTCCGAGTAGCGGCAGGCCATCTTCTAAACATAGAAACAAGAAAGAATATATCTTATAATGAATAATGAATTCAATTCCCACTTTTAATTTTTTAATTAAATTAAGGAATTTAAATATATATATAGATTTTTTATGATCTTTTCAACCTTAGAGCATATATTAACTCATATTTCCTTTTCAATTGTTTCAATTGTAATTCTAATTCGGTTGCTAAACCTATTGGTCACTGAACTGAGAAAACCATATGATTTTTCCGAAAAGGGCATAATAACTACCCTTTTGTGTTTAACAGGATTATTAGTTACTCGTTGGATTTCCTCTGGCCATTTTCCCCTAAGTGATTTATACGAATCATTAATCTTTCTTTCGTGGAGTTTCTCGCTTATTCATATAGTTGCGTATTTAAAAAAAAATCAAAATATAAGCGCACTAACCGTCTCAAGTACTATTTTTACCCAAGGCTTTGCTACTTCAGGTCTTTTAACTGAAACACAAAAATCTGCAATATTAGTCCCTGCGCTCCAATCTGAGTGGTTAATTATGCACGTAAGTATGATGATATTGAGCTATGCCGCTCTTCTGTGTGGATCATTATTATCCGCCGCACTTCTAGTCTTTAAATTTCGCAACAAAAGGAATTGTTTTTTTAAATTGCTGGAGTCATTTTCATTTGAGAAAATACAATACAGTCGTGAAAAAAATATTGTTTTAAGAAATACTTCTTTTTTTGCTGGTCAGAATTATTACAAAGCTCAATTAATTCAACTGGTGGATTTTTGGAGTTATCGTGTGATTAGTCTAGGATTTATGTGTTTAACTATTGGTATTCTTTCGGGAGCAGTCTGGGCTAATGAAGCATGGGGATCATATTGGAGTTGGGACCCAAAAGAAATTTGGGCCTTTATTACTTGGATGATATTCGCTATTTATTTACATACTCGAACAACTAAGAATTTCCAGGGTGAAAATTCAGCAATGGTGGCGGCTTTAGGTTTTCTTATAATTTGGATATGCTATTTTGGAGTGAATCTATTAGGAATAGGGCTACATAGTTATGGTTCATTTACAGTAACGTCTAGCTAAATTCAAGGAAGCTTCTTATGAGTACAAACCCACTAGAGTTGTCTATAAGACACGTTTTAGAAACCGCGTACGAGTAGGGAATAGTGTGGTGATTCGCGCGGTTCTCGCAAAGACCGCGCATATCGGGTTTAAATGAAAATTCTTTTTTTGACTTTATTTCTAAAGAATAGAAAAATCCTTCTGTATTTTCAGTATACAACACGTTTTTAAAAATTATCAAATTTTTGATTTAGAGAAAAATCTCTATAAAAAATTTGATAAAAGAACCTCAACCTTATCAACTGAGAGTGAAAGAACAAAATCCGGATATATCCCAATCCCTAGTATAGGTATAAAGATAGAGATTGAAACAAACAACTCGCGCGGTCCAAAATCAAAAATATAAACGTTGGGAGCATTAAATAACTTGTATCCATAGAACATCTGGCGTGACATAGATAATGAATAAATAGGAGTTAATATAATTCCAATTGCCATTACAAAAGTAAGTAGGATTTTTGTCATTAAAAGATATTTTTGACTGGTAATTAGTCCCCACAATACTGTTAATTCTGCAACAAAACCACTCATACCTGGTAATGCAAGGGAAGCCATAGAAAAGCTACTAAACATAGTAAATATTTTTGGCATTGGGATAGCTACTCCGCCCATTTCGTCCAGATAACCAACACGTATTCTATCATAACTTGTTCCTGCCAAGA